AACAAGATGGCTGAGGTTATAGGCGGTAAATTGTAAATTTATTAACAAGTTAAAACTTTCTTGTTAGGTTCTATAGTAAAAGAATGACATTAGATTGCAAATCTAGGGGTGTGTGTATAGCACTAGAACTTAGGATTTAAAAGGTTTTACTTTTTTTTGAGGCTTTGAAGGCTTCTAGTTTATATAACTTAAAATCCTATAATAGAATGTAGGGAAGGGGGATAAAAAGGCCCAGAGAGTTGAAAAATATGATTAGAGGAAAAATGGGATAAGAGGAGTAGTATGGTAAGTTTTTTATATTAAGTGAGAGAATAGGAGTTAGTAGCATTATAAATGGGATTGAAATCCGTAGATAGAAGAAAAGTGTAATTAAAGCTGAGACTAAAAGAAAAAATAAAGGTAAGATTATGTTGTTTGAGACCATAATTTGGATTATTAACCATTTGGGGATGAACCCTGTAAAAGGAGGTAAACCTCCTAGGGACAGGAGACTAAGTGGGATGGTTAGAGCGAATAATGGGTTATTATAATTGGGATTTAGTATGTCAGAGATGGTGAATACTTGAATTGTGTGGAAGAAGATGACAATAGAAGAAGAGATAGCAGCATAGAAGAGGAAGTAAATGATTCATATCATGTCATTTAAGGTGATAGCGATTAATATTCAAGATATGTGATTAATTGAAGAAAATGCTATAATTTTCCGTAGTTTTATTACATTTAACCCCCCTAACCCTCCTACAATGGCAGAAAGAACTGCTGAAAGGGTTGTAATTATAATAAGGGTTGGGGTGGATATAAGATAGGAGATTAGGAATATAGGTGCTAGTTTCTGGATTCTTATGAGGATAATAGTTTGGGGCCAGGATAGACCTTCTATAACTTGGGGGAACCAGAAGTGGAAGGGAGCGGCCCCCAATTTTAATAAGAGAGCTATTAGAATTATAGGGGAAACCAGGGAAGGAAGCGATATATATATGCAGCTGGATATAACAATTAGGGTTGAGGCTAGAGCTTGAATAAGAAAATATTTTAGAGCAGCTTCTGAAAAGTAAGGATTTATTTTAATTGTAATTAGGGGGATGAAGGAGATTAAATTGAGTTCCAGCCCAATTCAGGCTCCAAACCAAGAAGAGGAGGATACTGACAAGAGGGTTCCTGTCACTAAGGTGAAGAAAAATATAAGGGAGGAGATTGGAATTCTCATTTAAAAGAGAGAGGTTGAACTTTCATTTACGGGGTATGAGCCCATTAGCTTAATTTAGCTTATCTTTTAATGTAGTATATATTAGTGTAAAGGGCACGAAAAGTTTTGGTCTTTTAAGGAATGGTGTAATTCCATTATATGTATAATATAGGTAAGAAAAATTACATTATTAGCTCTATCAAAGCTACCCTTTTAATATCAGGCACTATATTTAGTTAAAAGTAAAAATGATAGTGGGATAAAATTAGGTAGGTAAGTTTTGTAGTGGTATATATAAGAAGGGGCAGGAATAATAGAGTAATAAGGGGATGATTAGTATTTTGGGTCAGCCGGTTGTTAAGCAGTCGATAGAGTTATAGAAGTGGGAGAGAGAAGAGTATAATAAGGATCGAGGGTGCAAAAATGGATGGTATTTATGTGTCCATGTATATTAGAGTAGGGAGAACGATCAGAATTAAAAAAAAAGGGGGGAGGAGGAGAAAGTGTGTATGTATTGTTGAGTAAGATTATAATTGGTTCGGGGCAAAGATAAGTGAAATTAAGGAAAATTATCGGATGTTTCTGGGAGATAAGTAAAAGGAACCAATTTTTATTACTACTTGGGAGTATAGGATAATAAAAAAGTTAATTATAATACTTGTAAGTGATGTATATATGTATGTACATACACATATGTGTGTATATACATACATATATATATATATATATATATATATACATGTATACATTTATAATATATACTTATCTTTAGATACATAAATATAGACTATTTTTAACTTTAAAGTTTATTAAGGCGTTATTTCACTTAATTAAGCATTACATATTCCTCTTAGCAGAAATAAAAAACATTTGCCGCCTTATAGTAGAAGTAATTTCAGCGGTCCTTTCTGTTTTTCTTCTCCTGAAGAGAGAATGGGGAAAAACAGAGAGCTTGAAATTACTTCTGAATTAGTTGGACTAATTCTATATTTAATTTAATAGTATGTAATTGTGTTCTCTCTTTTAGTACGCATTTAATCTTTAATTGGTGCGGGAATGTATGGTTTTAAATGAAATATATCCTTTCATTTTTGTAGGATGCTTTTCTTATGGGTTCTCTTAATATAATGCAGGGGCATAACTCCATGCTTTATTTAACTATAATCTCCATTAAGGGTTCTCTTATATATATATATAGTGACATATAAGTGTTACTTTAATAACTGGTTCTTAAAATTTAAGTTACTTTATTGTATTATATTTAACTAATGTTAAGCGAAACGGGGTAACGTAAAGTTTGATTCTTTCTTATGTCTTTATGGGTTTGCTGAGATTGTATGGGAATTGTAGTAAGTAATGAAAAGGTGTTTGATACATTTAGTTTTAATTAGAGTTTATTAGTCAATAGAAGATAAATTCCCAGCATAAAGTATTAAGCAATATACTAAGGTATGACTTAGCAGTAAACATAAATCTGATTAAACTATTGTGCCAGCAGTCGCGGTTAGACTTTGAGGTTGTGTAAAGAAATATTGAGTTTAGTTAAGTGAGAGAAAATTATTTAATGGTTATTATGGGGAAAATTTGAAAAAGTAAAAGGTGAAATTGGGATACTTTTATTTAAATTTTATTAACTTAAGCTGAAGCTAAAAATTTTTAGATTTAAACTAGGATTAGATACCCTATTATACTAAAAAAGTGAATAATAGCTCAGATTATTAATAGATATGTTCTTTAAATTTAAAGAATTTGGCGGTGATTTAGTCTTGTCAGAGGAACCTGTTTTTGGATCGATATACCACGCAGAATCTTACTCGTTTTTGTAATAATATTACAGTTTATATACCGTCATTAGCAGATAATTTTAAAAGAAATAATTATTGTACTTTACAAGGTTAAGTAAAATTAGATCAAGGTGTAGCTTATAGGCGAGTTAAAATGGGTTACAATAAAATTTATTTATAACGGAGTAACTAAAGGAAGAAGTAGCTTTAAAGGAGGATTTGATTGTAATATAAGTTTAGTATGCTTAGGAGATATAAGCTCTAAATCATGTACATATCGCCCGTCGCTTTCATTATATAGATGAGATAAGTCGTAACATAGTAGGTTTACTGGAAAGTAAACCTAGTTTACAAAGCACAGCTAGATAGAGTAGCGTTTCACTTACGTTGAAAAGGATTACCGTGCAAATCGGTTTGTTTTGAAATTATAATTGTTGTCTAGGGTAAGTAATGATGTTTGTAAGTGTAAAGAAATCAATTATGTCTTAAGAATGAGATAGAGTAATGGATAATAAAATTTTTGCTTCGACTATAGTTAAAAAGTACTGTAAAGGAAAAATGAAATAAGTGGTAAAAATTTTTATAGTAAATATTAATTGTTGTACCTTGTGTATCAGGGAAAATCAAATTTAACTAAAAATGTGTAGTAGTCTCGAAATAAATAATAGCTAACTTTATAAAGGAGTTTTTGTAGCAAAAAGATTTTGAATGTAAAGTTAAAGATGAAACGTCAATCGAGTTTTATTATATCTGGTTTTCTAAGAAGTGAATATAATTTAGGATTTGAGTGAGGAAAATTGACTTAAAATCTAAGAACTGGAGGGATTAGCTTCTGGTTCTAGAATGATGTTATAATAGTCTGGTTAATTTTTTTATTTTTATCTAGGCTTGAGAATAGCCATGGTAATAAAATGTTTTAATTAAAGCAAAGAGTAAAATAATTTTTTGAGGGCTTTAAAAGTTATTGGAATATCAATTGAAACTGGGTTTGTTGAGATATAATGATTTTATTAGTAGAGATAAATTATAGTTGTTTAGTTTTTTTTTGAAATTATAAAGAAGTTTTACATATTAGAGGTGTGATTAAGGAACTCGGCAACATGATTCCTTGCCTGTTTATCAAAAACATGTCTATTTGGAGATATAAGTAGTCTGGTCTGCTCACTGATAAAGTTATTGTTTAAGAGCCGCGGTATTTTGACCGTGCAAAGGTAGCATAATCATTAGTTTTTTAATTGAGAACTTGTATGAAGGATCGGACAAAGGAATAGCTGTCTCTATCACAAATATTGAATTTAACTTTTAAGTGAAAAGGCTTAAATAGTTCAAGGGGACGATAAGACCCTATAAAGCTTTATGTGTTAATTAAATTTAATTGAATTGTTAGAAAATAAAAGTTTAGTTTGATTGTCATATTTTGTTGGGGCGATATAGGTATAATTTATATTAACTACTTAAGTTTAATACAAAGATGGATGTGTATATTATAGTAATTGATCCTTTTTAAAGATTACAAGACTAAGTTACTTTAGGGATAACAGCGTAATTTCTTTTGAGAGTTCATATCGAAAAAGGAGTTTGCGACCTCGATGTTGAATTAAAATGTCTATATAATGCAGCCGTTATATAAGAAGGTCTGTTCGACCTTTAAAGTTTTACATGATTTGAGTTCAGACCGGCGTGAGCCAGGTCGGTTTCTATCTCTTGAATAATAATAATTACTTTAGTACGAAAGGATTAAGTAATTTTAAAGCTTTAAATGATTGATAATACTATTTTGGCAGAGTAATATGTTCTAGACTTAGGATCTAGTTAGATAGAGGTAATTCTATAAATAGTAAGATAATTTAAGCTAATTATTTTGTGATAATATTTATTGAGATTGTAAATTATTTGGTACTGATTATTTGTGTGTTAGTCAGAGTGGCTTTTGTAACTTTGTTTGAGCGTAAAGTTTTAGGTTATATTCAAATTCGTAAGGGGCCTAATAAGGTGGGCTATATGGGTATTTTGCAGCCGTTTTCTGATGCAATTAAGTTGTTTACTAAAGAGCAAACAATCCCTATAATATCAAATTTTATGGCGTATTATCTATCTCCTGTGTTTAGATTATTTATTTCTTTGGTAGTTTGAGCGGTCCTTCCTTATGAGATTGGTTTAATTAGGTTTAATATGAGGGTTTTATTTTTTTTTTGTTGTTTAAGTTTAGGGGTTTATAGAACAATAGTTGCGGGTTGAGCTTCAAATTGTAAATATTCTCTTCTTGGGAGATTGCGGGCGGTGGCTCAAACTATTTCTTACGAAGTAAGATTGGCTTTAATTTTATTGTCTTTTATTATTTTGGTAGGGGGGTTTAGGCTTGAGTTGTTCGCTAAGTATCAATCTAATTTGTGGTTTATAGTAATTTCTGTACCTCTTAGGTTAATTTGATTTGGTTCTTGTTTGGCTGAAACGAATCGGACACCTTTTGATTTTGCTGAGGGAGAGTCAGAATTAGTTTCTGGGTTTAATACTGAATACAGGAGAGGAGGATTTGCTTTAATTTTTATGGCGGAGTATGCTAGGATTCTTTTTATAAGTGTTTTGTTTGTGATTATTTTTTTAGGGAGCGGCCCCTGTGGGGTTGGGTTTTATTTCAAGGCGATGTTAATTGCTTTTACGTTTGTTTGGGTACGGGGGACACTCCCTCGCCTTCGTTATGATAAACTGATATATTTGGCATGAAAGAGGTTCCTACCTGTATCAATTAATTATTTAATATTTTTTATCGGTTTGAAAATGGTTTCTTTTGTTTATTTATTAGTATATAATTAAATTAGTATGTTGAAATTGATTATTAAGAGGTGTTCTCTTTTTTAATACTTTCAAAATATTTGTTTTGTATAAACTAAATAATCATTTAAGTATTTTATCTCATCAGGCTAAAATAAGAGGGTTAACGGCAAAGAAGGAGAAATACAACACGGTTAGAATTTGACCTGTAAGAATATATGGGTCTTCGACTGGGCGGGCACCGATTCATGTTAATAAGATTAGGATAGAGACTAAAGATCAGAATATAATTTGATTTACTGGGTAAAAGGTAAGGCTTCGGAATTGTGAAATATGAGTGAACGGCAGAATTATTAGAATCGCGACAGAAGCGACTAGGGCGATTACACCCCCAAGTTTATTTGGAATCGACCGTAAAATAGCATAGGCAAATAAGAAGTATCATTCTGGTTGAATATGGGCGGGTGTAACTAGAGGGTTGGCTGGGATAAAGTTATCAGGATCTCCCAGTAAATAAGGGTTTAATAATGAGAGGACAAGAAGTAAAGAGAGTATAATAATAAATCCAACAATGTCTTTAAAAGTAAAATAAGGGTGGAACGGAACTTTATCAGTTTGACTGGAAATACCAAGGGGATTGTTTGCGCCTGATTGGTGAAGGAATAAGATGTGAATAAGGGATATTGCGGCAATAATGAAAGGAAGAACAAAGTGGAAGGTAAAGAACCGAGTTAAGGTAGCGTTATCTACCGAGAATCCTCCTCAGATTCATTGTACTAGATCTGTTCCAATATAAGGAATGGCCGAAAATAGGTTGGTAATTACGGTGGCTCCTCAAAATGACATTTGACCCCAGGGTAAAACATAGCCTAAAAAAGCTGTTGCTATAGTTATGAATAGAATAACAACTCCTACTATTCAGGCATGAAAGATTATGTATGAGCCATAGTATATACCTCGCCCAATGTGGGTATACAGACAAATAAAAAAGAATGAAGCTCCATTGGCATGGACGGTTCGAAGTAATCAGCCATAATTTACATCTCGGCAAATATGGGCTACTCTAGAAAAGGCTAAGTCGATATGGGCAGTGTAATGTATCGCCAGGAATAGCCCGGTTGCGATTTGGGTTACTAAACAAAGGCCAAGGAGCGACCCGAAGTTCCAAAAAGTAGAAATATTTCTTGGGAGAGGTATGTCTACTAAGGCATTGTTTATAATTTTAAAAAGAGGGTGGGATTTACGTATAGGGGTTGTCATTAGTTTGAGAGTCGCAGGGGTCCTTTAAAAAGATTAGTAATTTTTACTACTACAATTAATGTCAGTAAGAGGTAGAGAATGATAAATAAAGTGAAGATTATCGAGTTGTTGTTATAAATTCATCTAATTAATATAGGTGTGGATAGTTGGACATGGATGGATGATCTGGGCAGTGACGATAAGTGGGGGATAGCCAAGGGGTCTGATAAAAGACATAATAAAGTGATGACACCAAAGAGTATCAGGTAAAAAGTGAAAGTTGCTAGAGAAAAAGAAAATGGTTCATTAGAAGCTAGAGAGGCAACATAAATAAACAAGACTAGTATACCTCCTAAGAAAATTATGAATAAAATATAAGAGAACCAGTAAGAGTAAGTGGAGACTCCTGTTGTTACAGAAATTATGATTGTTTGAATAAGTAGGGTTAGCCCCAGCGATAGGGGGTGACTGAGCCGGGTAAATAGGAGAGATAGGATTAGAATAATAGGGATGGTTAGTAATGTCATTTCAGAGAATAGTTTAAATTAAAATATTAGTTTTGGGAATTAAAGATAAAAGGAGTTTTTTCTCTGAAGTTTTAAGAAAATAACATTTCATTATTGGTTTACAAGACCAAAGTTTTATTTAAACTATTAAAACTAATGATAAATTTTGGTATAGTGGGGATTATAAGTTCTTTATTTATAGTATTTTGTGGATTATGAGGTTTTATTAGGTATCATAAGCATTTGCTGAATTCTTTATTAAGATTGGAGTTCATAATGCTTGGGGTGTTTTGGTTACTAAGGATGAGAATAACAAGAGTGGGGATAGAAATTTATTTTTCTCTTTTTTTTTTAACTTTGGCTGCATGTGAGGGGGCTCTGGGGTTGTCTTTACTGGTGTTTGTGGTCCGGAGTCATGGAAATGATCGGTTTATAAGGTTTAATCTGTTGGAATGTTAAAGTTAATTCTTCCTTTAGTATTATTGATAAAATTCAGTAAAAGATGGGGTACAGTACAGTTGGGATTACTGTTTACAAGGTTTTTGTTAGGGATCAATTACTATCATAATTTTTTTATATTTGAATTAGGGTTTATGTTTGGTATAGACTATATTAGTTACATTATAATTTATTTGAGATTGTGAATTATATCTTTGGTTGTATTGGCTAGCCAAAAGGTTAAAAATTTGAATAATTTTTATTCTAGGTTTGTTGTTGTAAATTTATTTTTGTTGTTGTGTCTTGTAATTACATTCTCTTCTTTGGATTATTTATTGTTTTATATTAGATTTGAGGTATCTTTGATCCCAACTTTAATTTTAATTTTAGGTTGAGGGTACCAACCTGAACGGATTCAGGCTGGTGTTTACATGCTTTTTTATACTTTGGCTTTTTCTTTACCTCTGTTAGGGTCGTTACTTCTTTTGTTTTATAGAAGGGGGAGTTTAACAATTGGATTGAGTAAGTCAATGTATTCTAGGGGGTATTTGGGCATGGTTTGATACTTTGCAAGTGTGTGAGCTTTTTTGGTGAAATTACCTATATATATATTTCATTTGTGGCTACCAAAGGCTCATGTTGAAGCTCCGGTAGCGGGATCTATAATTTTGGCTGGAGTGTTGTTGAAGTTAGGCGGGTATGGGCTTATCCGAGTTATGGTTTTATTTCAGCTAATTAGAACTAAGATTTGCTGAATGTGAATAAGTTTAGGGCTTATCGGGGGGACCCTTATTAGCTTAATATGTCTTCGGCAGATAGATGTAAAGTCTTTGATTGCTTATTCTTCGGTAGCACATATAAGTTTAGTGCTTTGTGGTCTTATAAATTTTAGATGATGGGGATTAAGAGGAGGAGTAATTGTTATAGTGGGCCATGGTTTATGTTCTTCTGGACTTTTTTGTTTGGCTAATATTGTATATGAGCGAGTTAGTAGGCGTAGTCTTTTAATTAGGAAGGGGCTGTTATCTTTTATACCTAGTATGGGGCTATGATGGTTTTTATTGAGAGTTAGAAACATGGCGAGCCCACCTTCCTTAAATTTGCTAGGGGAGATTAATTTGATTATTAGAGTTGTTAGGTGAAGAAAGTTTAGTATACTAGGGCTTAGGATATTATCTTTTTTTAGTGCAGCATATACTTTATACATATATAGTTTGAGTCAGCATGGATTATTTTACAATTGCTTATATGCGTGTTGTTCTGGTAAAGTGCAGGAGTATTTAGTTTTATTTCTTCATTGATTTCCTTTAAATGTGATGATTTTAAATACTAATATTTTTATAATATAAGTCTTTAAGTTAAGATTAGATATCTGAAGTCAATTAGGACGTTAAAGAATGATTTGAAAAATTTTCATACATGAAGTTAGTATAGTTTTTTTGGGGATGGGTTCAGGTTGTTGCGGTGTCATAGCAATTTTAAAATTAAAGAGAGATGTGATGGATGTAGTGGAGTGGGAGTTAATGAGGTTAAATAGGTCAACAATTGTTTTCACATTAGTCTTTGATTGAGTTTCTTTACTATTTCTGAGGTTTGTATTGCTGATTTCTAGTAGAGTTCTTTTCTATAGGGGTTCTTATATATTGGGTGATAAGACTTTCAATCGGTTTATATATCTTGTGCTGGCGTTTGTGTTTTCCATAGGTATAATAGTTTTAAGCCCAAATATGATCAGGATTTTATTGGGATGAGATGGCCTAGGGTTAGTTTCTTATGCATTGGTTATTTATTACCAGAATGAGAAGTCGGCTAATGCTGGTATGCTAACAGTTCTTTCAAATCGAGTTGGCGATGTAGCTATTTTATTGAGGATTGGGCTGATAAGAAATCTGGGTGGATGAAATTTTCTTTTTTATAGGTTGTACATAGGAGACGAGTGGTTAGGTTTAAAGATTTTGTTAGTGCTAGCTGCTATAACTAAAAGTGCTCAGATTCCTTTCTCTGCTTGATTGCCTGCTGCTATGGCAGCGCCTACTCCTGTATCAGCTTTAGTACATTCATCTACTCTTGTAACCGCAGGGGTTTATTTAATGATTCGGTTCAGACCTGCTTTAGATGGGTCTCAGGCCCAAAGGAGGCTGTTAATTATTTCATGTTTAACAATATTTATGGCGGGCTTGGGAGCTAATTTTGAATACGATTTTAAAAAGATTATTGCTTTATCTACACTTAGGCAGCTAGGGGTTATGTTAAGGATTTTGGCTTTGGGTTACCCTGAGCTGGCATTTTTTCATCTTTTAAGCCATGCTTTATTCAAGGCTTTACTTTTTATGTGTGCTGGAGTAGTCATTCATAGGGTAGGGGATTACCAAGATATCCGTCAAATAGGGGGTTTAGTTAGTTTTATACCTTTAAGTATAATATATATGACAATTGCTAACTTGGCTTTATGTGGGTTTCCCTTTTTAGCTGGATTTTATTCTAAGGATTTAATTTTAGAGGTGGCTTTCATAAGGTGGGTAAATTTTGTTGCTTTGCTGTTATATGTATTGGCTACTGGTTTGACAGTTATATATACTGCTCGTCTCATTTATTATAGAGCCAGGGGCGAATTTAATTTAAGATCTTCAAGAAACGTAAGCGACACCGATCAAGTGATAGTTAATTCTATAACTATACTGGGCTTGGGAGCTGTATTTGGAGGGGCCATTTTGTCTTGGTTAGTTTTCCCTGAACCTTACATAATTTGTTTAAGAGGATTCATAAAGAGTCTTGTTTTGGCTATTAGATTTTTGGGTGGGGTAATTGGATATATGTTCAATATAATAAGTAGGGTTTATAGTTTGAAGAGTTTGACAAATTATGAGTTTGTAGTTATGGCTGGCTCTATGTGGTTTATACCTTTTTTAAGAACTTTAAAGAACAGGGAATTAAGTTTAGTAAGCGGAAGGATAGCACAGAAAGTAGGAGATAAGGGGTGATTGGAGTACATGGGAGGCCAAGGTATCTATTATCTTTTTTCTAAGGGATTCGTTGCATTAAATCATTTCCAGATAAACAGAATTAAAGTTTATATGAAGGTATTTGTTGTTAGAGTGATTGTTGTTTTGTTTTTGTACATTTAATTTATATAATTTAAGTGAGAATATTGCATTGAAGCTGCAAAAGAGATTAGACAAATCTGTAAATACTCAAATAGTTTAAATAAAATGTTAGCTTGTGGTGCTTAAGATGTAATTTGTTACTTTGAGTAAAGTTGCGTCAATGTAATACAATAAGTAAAGTTTTTAGAAAAATGGATTTCAGTTTTACAACGAAAATGTAACGTGTTAATTTACACTATAAAAACAGGAATACAAACGGAATTTAACCGCTTAAAAAAAAGTTAGAAGCTTTCTTTTTTGCTTAGTATTCCTTCTTGATAGGAAATTTATTTCAATTATATCATTAACAGTGATACACCTCTTTTTGGTTTCTATCAATAATTAGAGACTAATAGTCAAAGTTTAGGTCGAAACTAAATGCAATTTTTCGCTTTCTAATTAAACCAGTTTAGAAAACTCTTTATGAATGCAACTCATACGTCATATATTGACTATGGTCTAAGATGTTAGGAGGATCATTCAAGGGCTCCTTGTTTTCACTCATAATAAAGACCTAAAAGGAGAATTATTAAGAATAAAGTTCTTGTAAATAGTCAGGAGAAGATTCTTGTAATATTCAAGATAGAGGCAATGGGGAGAAGTAAAGTGATTTCTACGTCAAAAATTAAAAAAATTACAGCAATTAGAAAAAATCGTAAAGAAAACGGCAATCGTGCTGACCCCTTAGGGTCAAACCCACACTCGTAGGGAGAATTTTTTTCTCGGTCTAAGATGGTTTTTTTAGAGAGAATAGAAGCTAGAATTATTACGATGTGGGTGATGAGTAGGGTAATAAGAGATAGACACAATAAGATTATAATTATTTTCTCTAAAGTTTTAGACTTTTTAATTGGAAGTTAAATGTACTAGTTATACTAAGAAAATAACCACCTCATCAATAAATGAAGACGTAAAGAAACAACCACACTACATCTACGAAATGCCAGTATCATGCGGCAGCTTCGAAGCCTACGTGATGGACAGAAGAGAAGTGGCAATTAAAGAGGCGCAGGAAGCAAATGAATAAGAATGAAGTGCCAATAATTACGTGAAGACCGTGAAATCCAGTTGCTACAAAAAAAGTGGATCCAAAAACGGAGTCGGCGATGGTAAATGAAGCTTCTAAATATTCAAATGCTTGAAGAAGTGTAAAGTAAACCCCCAGAATAATAGTTAATCCTAGACTTTGGACCGCTTGTCTGTGGTTAGATTCTATAATAGCATGGTGGGCTCATGTAACAGTAGCTCCAGAAGATAACAGGATGGTTGTGTTTAGTAGGGGAATTTGGAAGGGGTTAAAAGGTTGAATCCCTAAAGGAGGCCAGTATATACCAATTTCTACAGCAGGAGCTAGTCTGCTATGAAAAAACGCTCAAAAAAAAGAAAAGAAAAACAAAACTTCTGAAAGAATAAATAAAATTATACCCCATCGTAAACCTTTTATCACCACAGAGGTGTGTAGACCTTGATATGTTCCTTCACGTGTAATATCTCGCCATCATTGAATTATTGTTAGTAATGTAGCTAGGAATCTTAAGATTAACAGGTTTATGTTATACTGATGAAATCACTTGACTAGACCAGTAGTTAATATTATAGCTCTGATTGAGCCGGTTAACGGCCAGGGGCTTATATCTACTAAGTGATAAGGATGGTGTCCGTGAGATGATGTCATTAGTTGATTTCTCTAGTATAAAGAGTTCCTAGAACGGCAAACACATAAGACTGAATAATTGCAACAGCAGATTCTAAAATTAGTAGGAGAATTTGAGAAAAAACTAGAATCGATAAAATTGATAAGGATAGGGAGGGGCCCGTTCCCCCAAGTAAGGTTAAAAGTAAGTGACCGGCAATTATATTTGCTGCTAATCGGACGGCAAGAGTTCCCGGTCGAATGACATTTCTAATAGTTTCAATTAATACTATAAATGGTATCAAGACGAACGGTGTCCCTTGGGGGACCAGGTGGGCGAATATATGTTGTGTATGGTTTACTCATCCAAAGATTATTAATGTTACCCATAGAGGTAATGATAAAGATAGTGTTATTACTATGTGTCTTGACCTTGTGAACACATAAGGTAAAAGGCCTAAAAAATTATTATAAACAATTAACCTAAACAGACTAACGAACAAAGTAGATACTCCAATGTGTGAGGGGGTTAAGAGAGCTTTAAATTCTTTATGCAATGTTTGGATAATTTTTCTTCATAAAAATGATCATCGAGACGGAGAGGCTCAATATAGGTATGGGATGAATATAAGGCCCAGGAGAGTGGAAATTCAGTTTATAGATAAGTTAAAAATTCTTGATGACGGTTCAAAAATAGAAAATAGGTTAGCTATAATTTTCAAAGTTTTTGAGTTGCAGACACTGAGTGAGTTGGTGGGGTAATAGTTTCAAAAGGTTTAATGAAAAAGTTGAGGATTAGAACTAGAATAAGTCTGGTTAGAAAAAAGAAAAAGAGGTAAAGTCATAACAGGGGCGCTATTTGGGGCATTAAGAAATATCAAAAGATTACTCAGACATGACAAGTCAGTGTTATATAATTAACTAATTTCTTCACCAGAAGTAGGCGTAATACTATTTTAGGTTTAAAAGACCTACACTTACTTTCAGTCATCGGGTGAATCTGAAGAAGATGAGATTCAATTTAGGAATGAATCTGTCGAGATTCTTTCAATTACAATGGGTATAAATCTGTGGTTTGCTCCACAGATTTCTGAACATTGGCCAAAAAATAGTCCTGGCCGGTTAATTAAGAATCTTGCTTGGTTCAGTCGCCCTGGAATTGCGTCAGCTTTAACGCCTAGGGCTGGAACTGTTCAGGAGTGGATTACGTCGGCAGCTCTAATAATAATTCGAATTTGAGTGTTTATAGGAAGAACGGTTCGATTGTCAACGTCTAGAAGTCGGATCCCAGAGGAGTCTAATTCGTTGGATGGGATCATGTAAGAGTCAAATTCTAGGTGAAGAAAGTCTGAGTATTCATATCTTCAGTACCACTGATGGCCAACGGTTTTCAATGTTAGGGTAGGGTTATTTACCTCATCCAGTAGGTATAGGAGACGGAGTGAAGGAAGGGCGATAAAGATAAGGATGATAGCAGGGATGGCTGTCCAAATCATTTCAATGGTTTGGTTTTCCAGCATATATCGGTTAATGAAAGAGTTTAAAAGAACTGTAGATAGCATATAGCCTACGAAAGTGATAATTAGGATCAAAATTAATATAATGTGGTCGTGAAAAAAAATTAATTGTTCTATGAGGGGGGAGGCTCTGTCTTGAAATCCTAGGTGTGCTCATGTTGCCATTAGAGAAGGTGTTCTAAAAGAAGATAAATCTTCCTTGTAGGAGCTTAAATCCTATACATCTTTCTGCCATTTTAGAAGTTAGAGATTAGGGGGATTTCTATATAAGAGTGGTCAGCAGGGGGGTAGTTGTGGTATCACTCGATTGAGGAGGGAAGGAATGGCGAAAATAAGACAGGTCGGCTAGATGTCAGAGCTTCTCATACGATAACTATAAATCCCAAGGCAGCTGTGAAGGAAATTATTGACCCTATGGATGAGACAATATTTCATGTTGTAAAGGCATCTGGATAGTCCGAGTACCGCCGCGGCATTCCATTTAGGCCCAGGAAATGTTGGGGGAAGAATGTTGTGTTTACGCCGATGAATATTACGGAGAAGTGGATTTTAAGTCATTTAGGGTTAAGGGATACACCTGTGAATAATGGGAATCAATGGGCGATTCCTCCGAAAATTCCAAATACAGCTCCTATAGACAGGACATAGTGGAAATGAGCTACAACATAGTAGGTATCATGGAGGATAATATCAATAGAGGAGTTTGCTAGGACGACCCCGGTAAGTCCTCCTACGGTAAATAGGAAAATAAACCCTAGGGCCCATATAAGGGAAGGTCTATAAGAGATTTGGGTGCCGTGTAGGGTTCTAAGTCATCTGAAGATTTTAATTCCTGTGGGGACGGCAATAATTATAGTGGCTGAGGTAAAGTAGGCTCGAGTATCTACGTCCATGCCCACAGTAAATATGTGATGAGCTCATACGACAAATCCTAAGACTCCAATTGCCAATATTGCGTAAATCATACCTAGTGTTCCGAAGGATTCTTTTTTACCAGATTCTTGCCTTACAATGTGGGAAATTATACCAAATGCAGGGAGGATTAGAATGTAGACTTCGGGGTGACCAAAAAATCAGAATAGATGTTGGTAGAGGACCGGGTCGCCTCCTCCGGCAGGGTCGAAAAAGGAAGTATTCAAGTTACGGTCTGTAAGAAGTATAGTAATAGCACCTGCTAAAACAGGAAGTGATAATAACAATAGAATTGCTGTAATGAATACAGCCCAGACGAATAGTGGTATTTGGTCTATAGATATACCGAAAGATCGCATATTAATTACAGTTGTTATAAAGTTTACGGCGCCTAAAATAGAAGATACTCCTGCTAAATGGAGGGAGAAAATACCCATGTCTACAGAGGCTCCTGCGTGGGCGATAGCGGCGGCAAGGGGAGGATAAACGGTTCATCCAGTACCAACTCCTCTTTCAACTATACCACTTATAAGAAGTAGTGTAAGAGATGGAGGGAGTAGCCAAAATCTCATGTTGTTCATACGGGGGAAGGCTATATCTGGGGCCCCCAGTATTAAGGGAACTAGTCAGTTTCCAAATCCTCCGATTATAATTGGTATGACCATGAAGAAAATTATTACGAAAGCGTGGGCTGTAACTACTACATTATAAATCTGGTCGTTGCCAATTAAGGTTCCAGGTTGACCTAGTTCAGCGCGGATAATTAGTCTTAGTGAAGTCCCTACTATACCGGCTCAGGCTCCAAAAATAAAATATAGAGTACCAATGTCTTTGTGATTAGTAGAAAAAAATCATCGTTGCAT